CGTTCCAATTTCATCTCTATCGAATTTGAATATCAGAATAGCGGATATAGTCATGATTCAATGGGTCAGGTCCACTTACTTTTTCTTTTGTTGATTTCTATTCTTTCCAATGGATCTGATTGGTAGAATGGAAAATAGGAATATGTGGTTTCGTCATTCAAGAGGTAACTTATCATTATTCATAATAATTCCAATTTATTGAACTTTACTACTATACTTATAATAATACTCTATTAAATAATGTATTCTCCCGTTTTTATTCCAAGTATTAAAAATATCTCCGGTCGGAAGAATAGAGTTTTATGAAAAAACCGAAGCCCCTTATCGGATTTGAACCGATGACTTACGCCTTACCATGGCGTTACTCTACCGCTGAGTTAAAAGGGCTTATTTGATTGAATTCCTGAATGGGTTACTATGTGGATACATAATATATATAATATACATAATATTATATGTAATATATACATAAGTACATACAGTAGACTCATACTTGCTAGTGGCTTATTATTGAATAATAAAAATAAAATAGATTTACCCAGCAAGTCTAGGGTAAAATGTAATGAATTGTTTCAAGACCGAACCTAATTCCTTTTCTTTCATTGAATGAATTGATTCCCATCAGAATAAAGTTCACTTACACGTACACCTACCAATTCGACATAAATTTCAAGGTATTTCATCAAGTCCTGTGATGAAGAAATTCTACCTGTCTTGTCCCCTGAACTAAATTCAAACAATTTTGCATTTTCGAGAATTTCTTCATCACACTTACTAACGTTTGTTAATTCCCTTCTGAGATATTCTTATCTCATCTTAACAATAAATGAATCAATGAATGGAAGAATGAAAGCGAAAGAAGTGGAACGTAACCCCCTTTTTGTTTTGGACCAGCGACTCCCCGAAAACCCTATACTTTGTTACTTTGTATTATTTACACTTTTTCTATTAGACGAAAAAACTAGATTTTATATATTTATATATATTTTTTTTATTTATATTTTATATATTCTATATATCTATATATATATATTATATATAGAGAGAGTTTTCTATTTTAGAGTTTTCTATTTATATATTATTCTATTCTATTTATATTTATATAGAGTAGAGAATGCCCATTCTAATGAATGATTCATGAATATGAATGACGAATCAACAAGTTATCCGCAATTAGGATAGGAAAAGCGGAAAGATTCCTCGGATCTAATCCTACCATTCCATTATATTGACAATTTTAAAGAACTGTTGATACTATGATCATAGTATCATGGTGGTTAGACAAGTGGGCCCCCATCGTCTAGTGGTCCAGGACATCTCTCTTTCAAGGAGGCAGCGGGGATTCGACTTCCCCTGGGGGTAGGGGACTACGAAAGGAAGTTGATCACGAATTCCCAATAGTCTTCCAAGTGATTCTTCCTGGGTCGATGCCCGAGCGGTTAATGGGGACGGACTGTAAATTCGTTGGCAATATGTCTACGCTGGTTCAAATCCAGCTCGGCCCACTAATTCGCCAATCTACCACGTATAATCCCCGTGCCCTTCAAAAATACTCGATACGGAGATAAAGCTAAAGAATCCAAATTTCTGCTAGATCCCTTATTTCCCTGGGATTGTAGTTCAATTGGTCAGAGCACCGCCCTGTCAAGGCGGAAGCTGCGGGTTCGAGCCCCGTCAGTCCCGACGGATCCACTAAATACATCAATCAATTCGAAAGGGGGCCAGGGGCAGAATTTCATTCCCAAAACAAAAAAAAAAAAGGTCTTTTTTGTTTTCTTTGTGGTAGGAGAAAAACATATGTGGGCGGATTAATACAATTATCGGTAGCATTATAGTAAGCATTCCAAGAAATCCTGGATCCGTTTTTTCGATTGTTCCCGATCCAGAATACTCTATCTTTTTTGGAGAGGGGCACATACACAAATGGAATTCACAATAAAAAATGAATTTAACAAGATTCCCCTAAGAGAATTAGAAGACTTTTGTAGATTAAACAATTTCTCTTTATGGCCCCGGTTTTGTATAACCTCAATTACGAATTGAAATTTAAAATGGATTGCATTCAAATTGCACACTGAGCTTTTGATATATATTCCCAGCACTAATAATCTACGGAAGGGGGTAAAAGACAGATAAATCAAAGATAGCAGTCCTCTTAGCAATGGAATAATAAATTCGTTTCTTTCTTGTTTTGATTTGTAACTATGTGACTAATGGAAGTGGAAGGGCAATCTGATGATACTTCATCAGATGATTGTATGTAGAGTAGATTATAGAAAAAAAAAAGAACAGAAACAGACGATAAATAAAGGAGGATTGGGTCCGGAATCCAAGCTGGGATTCGGTATGGATAAAAGAACTTCCTATGTTATACTATTCCATTTCCGACGAGAAATTGATTTGACAGCTCAGATATTGTTATTCATGATATTCATCCGATTCAAAACCAACGAGATTGAGAGGGAATTCATTCATTGAATTTACAGGTGAAAGGTTTATCATCTCTATGGGACTAAATCCCGAGTTATTGCGAAGTAAAAAAAGATTAGATTATGGAAGTAAATATTCTTGCATTTATTGCTACTGCACTATTCATTCTAGTTCCTACCGCCTTTCTACTTATCATTTACGTAAAAACAATCAGTCAAAATGATTAATTAATTAATCATTAATTTGAAATTGGAATTAAACTTGACTTCTGGGTTCTTATCCAAAATTGACGAAATAAAATGAAAAGGATTCCAATTTTCGCGTCTTAAATGAAACTTAAATGAAATAAGCGGACTATAATCCGCAGTATTCTAATAGATAGATCGTATGGTAGAAAGAAATAGATGAATCTTTCGACCATATGATCTATTGGTATTATTGTAGTGTATAAAGTTGTACTCTAGAATAAAGGTAGAGTCTTAATATAGATTAATATACAATATTATATATGTATGTGGATATCAATTCCATATATGGAATTGAGATAGCACCCAATTCTATTTATTTGCTACACCTATTTGTTTCGATCAATCTGAAATAATTGTATTTGTTTCGATCAATCTGAAATAATCGTTTGACTCTTATTCTTATGTCTTAGGGTTCTAATTACTAGTTACTTTACTAGATTTTTTCTGATGTTCAATACGAATCTCGGTATCTATCAAAAGAAATAAATCAATGAAGGAAAAACGATAGGGGTTTCTATTAATAAAATAAATTATTAGCAAACATTCCGAAGAAGTAATTGATTGAACCATCAACAGGAGTTTCATGGGCACTTCTCGGAGTTCGAAAAGGAAGAGTAAACCTTAACATTAACGCCTGGAACCATGATATGAAATGTGAGTCGATAAAGCATAAATCAAATTTCGAAAATTAGAAAGCAGTCGGTATCGGTAAATGTGCGATATACCACTTGCCTGAGGGAAGATCCTCCTATCTATATTATCTCGTTAGACAACCGCTATGTTTATACCCTTTCTCATAGAAAGTGCGTATACACTTAACAAAACGACTTCTTCTTTGAAGAGTAAACAGGGAAACAAATAAAATAATAATAATAAAAAGGTCGGGTCTTCCTTAGTATCCACCTAGAAGCCTGGTAAGAGCTCGTCGATTGAAATCCAAAATTTAGGAAAAATGGGATTGGACTCAATTTCCTATCATTTAGATCCCTTTCGAAATACAAAGATAGGAATCAACGAAATATCTCTTTAATTGAAGAGTATGATTCATATAATACATTACTTCATCCGAATCCAATGGAATTCGAAATGAAGATCTTTTTATTTTTATTTGAAATAGTTCAAAACGCGTTGCAGAACGATCTAGAAAACAATTGATACTGTTTGATTTTGATTCCCCAACTTAATTAGTAATACCCCTAGAGTCCACTTCTTCCCCACACTACGAGTGAAAGGGAAAATGTAAAGACTACCATTAAAGCAGCCCAGGCGAGACTTACTATATCCATGTGAATTATGTCCCCTTATTTCTATAACTATGAAGGAATTATTCCATCATTCCTCACTAATAATAGTATAGTGGAATCGGGGGCGCAGAGTCAAAAGGGGATTCTGATCGAACACTATTGATAAACCAATTCACTAAATCCACTCATAAAAAAAAAAAAAATTCCTATATGATGATTTCCAATGAGGAAAGATGAAACATAAGCAAAATACCTAGTAACATCTCGAGGGAATGCCCCTAACGGAACGTGTAGGAATAATAAGGCCCATTTTTTTATTGATCCTCATAAGTAAATAAGTAAAAAGCGGATAATCCTTATCTAAAATCCCATTTCATCTAATTCGTACCCTTTCCATTTTTCTCTGTGAAAGAGTAGGGAGAAAGAGTAGGGAGACAGTAGAAGTATATTCTTGATTAGGGGTTGCCGAAAATCAATTGTTTTTCTTTTTCTTTTGCCCTTTACTGGAATTCAAATTCAAAGTGAATTATCCATCCAATCGAATATTGATTGGATACCCGAGGACTGAGAAGTTCTTGGGAGTCCGTCGTATATGTATATAAAGTATCTTCTGTCCCCCACCACTATTGTAATCGAATTCTATTTCCTATCCAGGCTCTCCAATCTAATTCAAGGTCCAGCCATTCGGCACTAGATTAGTAGTACAACGATTAGTGATTAGTAGTAGAAGGGAATCTCGAAGTTTTGATAACCCGCCTATACCATTCCTACCATTAGAATATTTCCTTAAATCCTAGATACGGGGATTTACAGAAAACCCCCACCCCAGCCGGATGCTTCGAATCAAACAAATATCATCCGCTTCCGCTGTGAAATACTTCGGTGAGTTATATCAGCAGAACAGAAGAAGATATTTCGAGTCTTTTGTTTTGTTGATCAGGCGACACCCGGATTTGAACTGGGGAAAAAGGATTTGCAGTCCCCCGCCTTACCACTCGGCCATGCCGCCAAAATGATAGAAAATCTATGAATTTTTCCCGCAGTACGGAACTTTCTTTTATTGGATTTGCACCTTGAG